CGATTTAGCGTTTTGAACGTCTCTAATTCAAAACCGAACATGAAACTTTGGTTTCATTCGGCTCCTTTATGGATGTGAACAAAATTATAAATAAATTCTACCCATAACATCTATGTCAGTTTTTTGTCTTAATACAGACAAAACAAACTACTTTCTAGATGATCCCTCTAGAAGAAAGTAATTCTAACAATCTTTCTAGTTACTTCGTTCTTTATTTTTATTTGAAAAGATCCTGAGGAAAGGTTTTTTGTTTCTACCGAGCTAACAATAGGTTGATGTCTCTAGTAAACCAAAGTCACCATTTAATAGCTATTTTGATTCCATTTCTTCTCTACAAATAAAAAATGGAAGATTTAGTTACGATTAGAAACCTTCTTTTTATCTTCATCCATGGACCTTTCTACTCATTAAATTCGAAATATTAGTTCAATTCAAAATTATGTTTCGTAATTTCATAATCAAATTTCTCACTTTTTTCTCACTTTATAAGTGACTATTGGATAAAAATCACGATAATTTTTATTTTTTCTCGAATATGTGATTGAGAGAGAAAGGATAAAATCCTTTCTATTTTAGGAAATAAAGTTTTTAATAGGAATAGGAATCAAACTGAAAGCAAAGATCCTTTAACTATTTAAAGGGTTAGAAAAACGAATCACACTTTTACCACTAAACTATACCCGCTACAGTGTGATTATTGTATACAACCGGACCTTTTGTCGAACAGGGAAATTGGACAGAATAATAGTAAATTAATAAAGTTAGTACCCTCTCAAAAGAATCAAAATTCTAATTTTGATTCTTTTTTGTTTTCGTATATCGAACTAGAATTTCTTCACTTTTTATTCTTATTTGAAGATTTTGTATTCCGCTTTCTTATTTTCTAATTTTATAGAATACTAACTAAAATCTATTTAATTTAAAATGAAATTTGGTTTTCTTTGAACAAAGAAGGCCCGGTTAGGGGCTGAACAGGCCGGGCCGTGGTAATAAAATAAAAAAGACGGGTCCTTTGAACAAGATCAAAAAGGGATAATTCTTTTTTTTATTGTTTTGTTGACACTTTACAGCCCCTTTTTGATTTAACTTTTTTTTAACGAAATAAAATTGCTATTAATGTTAAAAAGTGTACATATCTATATAATAAATATTCCTTACTTTTTGTGTAATTTAACAGCGTCTTCAATTGGGAGAGATGGCTGAGTGGACTAAAGCGACGGATTGCTAATCTGTTGTACGAGTTATTCGTACCGAGGGTTCGAATCCCTCTCTTTCCTCTTCTGTTGATGACTTTAGTTTTTTCCAAATTGTCAAAATACTTTCTGTTCCTAGTTAAACATAAAAAAATCTTCAAAAAATGTAAAAAAAGATACCTTTTTATTCTTCACGCCCAGGATTACGTCCTGGATCATTAGATAGGAATCCAAAGATGAAGAGAGAAACAAAAAATATCACTACTGTGTAAACGAAGAGTTTGAGAGTAAGCATTCTAAAATCTCCAAAATAATTTTTTTTTCGAAAAAAAATAGAATAGGTTCTACAGTTTTCTACCGCATATCCTCTGTGAATACCAATAACCAAATTTGAAATAGAAAAAGATTTTCAGAAATTCATTTTGAAAAAGAGTTTTCCATTAACCAAAATCTAAATATTTTTTATATCCGATCAATTGTTAGAATTTATTATCAACTAAAGTAAAGCAGTCATTTTATCGTTGATTTTAAAATTAAATATTTTATCGAAAACTTACAGCAGCTTGCCAAACAAAAGCTAAGAGAAAAAATAGCACAGGTATGACGGGCATAATATCTACGATTGGATTCAAAAAAGCATAGGCCTCGGGCAATTTTCCGAAGAAAAAGCTACTTGAATATGAAAAAAGGGGATAATGACAGATCCTTATCAAACTACAAATATTAAGCATAGCAGACGTTTTGTTCTGTGAGATAATTCCATTTTGATTGAGTTATTTATATAATATAAAAATATAAATACAAAAGAAAAGGGAAAATAAAGGGAGATATAAAAGGAGACAAAGGGTCCCTCTTTTCTTTTTGAATCCGCCCAATCAAAAGTCCTCCAATTCTCAAAAGAGAATAGAAGAAATCATACTTTTCATATAATATCTTAATTGAATTTTATCTAATGATCAATAAATGAAGTTACATTCTCTATTTATACGTATTAAAATATTAATAACAATTTAATCTACTTTATAGCTATTTATCTTGTACTTGGAGTTGACAAAAAATCAATAATAATATTATTGATTCTTCGTGTCAAATAGAAATCTAAATGGGGCGTGGCCAAGTGGTAAGGCAACGGGTTTTGGTCCCGCTATTCGGAGGTTCGAATCCTTCCGTCCCAGAGCATATCCTTTATTCATAAATTGAACCAATGACTATATCATGATTCCCTAATTGAATCAATTCCATACTGGTTCCAAATTCGAAAAATATTAATGTTATAGTAAAACTTCGTTTGAAACGATGTGGTAGAAAGCAACGTGCGACTTGAAGGACACGATCCGCTGTATATTCCTTCTTCTATCCACCATTTTCTATTTCTATAGTTCTATAAGAAACGAAGGTGCTCTTGTCTCGACATCCGTTGGGATGCTAAATAGTCCATGATGGAGCTCGAGTAGAAAGTATTCATTTTTTTCTCAGAACAAGAATCTAGGGTTAATGTAAATCTATATAAATTATAAATTGAAGGAATTCCAATCGAGCGAATTTCCAATTCAAAAGTAATACTTGTATATACCTATAACTTTTGCTAACCTTTACTTATTTTTTTCAATTTCACTAAGATATAAAAATTTTTTTCAAGGGGTGAAATTCAATTGAATTCTTTTGAGTTCCCGTCCTAATTCTTTTCTATTGACAACAGTGTATTGAACAAATATAATTCATCGTAATAAGTCAAGTTGGATCTATTTATTTCCGTCATATGAGTTTGTTTTTTACTTCATTTTATTCAAATGGTGGATTCTTTGATCCATGGGTGATACGAAAGCTTCTTTTGTTTGATTGAAAAGGTAGATAACAGAACATTTTACTATCTTTTTATTTTTTTTATCTGATAATTTCTTGTATTTTTATTTCTTTTTTTCTTTCGAATTAATGTATTAATATAATAATAATAATATTTTTGCGGTTTGTTTTTTAGTTTAAGGATTTAATTGTTTTTTTTGAATCTCTTTGTTAAATTTATTTTTATTCAGATTGTATCTATACTCCTTTTTATTATTTACCCATTATCGAATTCTTATAGATTTTTTTTCTTTGGGTTGCTAACTCAACGGCAGAGTACTCGGCTTTTAAGTGCGGCTAGTATTTTTTACACATTATTGATGAAGCAAGGAATTCGTCCATACCATTGGTAAAGTTTGGAAGACCACGACTGATCCTGAAAGGGTATAAATGGAAACAACAGCATGTCGTATTGATGGAGATTTCAAATAATATTTCATTCTTGCCGGATGGGTGTTCGAGGTATTGGAATGGAACAAAATAAAGTTGGGTCGGGTTAATAAAATAAATGGATAGGGCCCTACAGTTTCAATTAATTATAAATAAAGACAAAGCAACGAGCTTCTATTTTGAATTTGAATTAGGTCCTGATCTAATTAGACGTTAAAAAAATATTAGTACCGATGTGGGGAGGAGTTTTTTACCCGTGGGTAAATTCTCGATTTTTCAATGAATCCTAACTATTGTAGTTCTCCATTATAAAATGGAAAAAATGGAGATGTGTGTGTATAAGAACCAGTATATTGATAAAGAAGGTTTTTCCAAAATCAAAAGAGCAATTAGTTTGAAAAAAGAAAGGATTTCTAGCCATCTTGTTATCCTATAAGATCGAAGAAAAATGGAAAAACGAGAGGATAGGGAATTCATTGATAGGTTTACTTATGTCCAGGATATCTATTGTTACTAGAATATCTTGTTTTGTCTGTATTGCACTATGTATCGTTTGATAACCTCAAATCTTCTACCTTTGATTCAAATATACTTTCAAACGGAGAAAATGCGACGATATTCACAGTTTGATAGATCTCAACAACAAGACTTTCTATATCCGCTTAGTTTTCAAGAGTATATTTATGCACTTGCTCATGATCATCGATCGATTTTGTTGGAAAATCCAGGTTATGACAAAAAATTCAGTTTCCTGATTGTAAAACATTTAATTAATCAAATGGGTCGACGGAATCCTTTTCTTATTTCTGCTAATGATTTAAAAAAAAATCCCCTTTTTTGGGGCAACAAGAATTTTTATTCTCAAATAATATCCGAGGTATTTTCGTTTATTGTAGAAATCCCTTTTTCTATACGATTAATACCTTATGACGAACGGAAGGGTATATTAAAATCTCAAAGTTTACGATCAATTCATTCAATATTTCCTTTCTTAGAGGACAATTTTTCACATTTTTATTCTGTGTTAGATATACAAATACCCCATCCGATCCATCTGGAAATCTTGGTTCAAACCCTTCGCTGTTGGGTAAAAGATGCTACTTCTTTGCATTTATTACGATTCTTTTTCCACGAATATTGGAATTGGAATAATTTAAGTGTTACAAAGAATCCCAGCTTTTCTTTTTTAACAAAAAGAAATCAAAGATTATTCGTCTTCTTATATAATTCTTATGTATATGAATACGAATCCATTTTCATTTTTCTCCATAACCTATTTTATCCTTTACGGTCAATATCCTTTGGAGACCTTCTTGAGCGAATCTATTTTTATGTAAAAAGAAAGGGCGAAAGCTATACCGAAACTTTTGCTAAGGACTTTCGGACTAATCTATGGTTGTTCAAAGATCCTGTCATGCATTATGTTAGGTATCAAGGAAAGTCTATTCTGTTTTCAAAGGGTACATCCCCTTTCCTGAATAACTGGAAATATTACCTTGTCATTTTTTGTGAAAGTTATTTTGATTTGTGCTTTCACTCGGAAAGGGTCTATATAAAGCAATTAGACAACCATTC